CTATTACAACACGCCAATTCTAATTTAAATTAAATCTAAATAAATTGAAAGGGTTAGAATGAAATAATAAAAATATGTATACTTTATTTTATTTTTATTATGGTATTTACTTGGGATTGTAGTTCAATTGGTCAGAGCACCGCCCTGTCAAGGCGGAAGCTGCGGGTTCGAGCCCCGTCAGTCCCGACGAATCCAAATCCAATAAAAAAATATATAAATTCATCTCTCTATTTTTTGTGAAAAGAAGTACAAATAGCATAATTTAATTCCCAACGGCAATCCCTCTTCTTTTCTTTTTCGTTTAACATTTATCATCAAAGAAATGGGGTAATTTCCATTTCTTCGACTAGTACCGATTCGATTGATGGGAGAGAGACATATGTAGATTAGTACAATTATTGTTAGCATCGGATTCAGGGTTCCACGGGATACCGTACTGTACTGGGCCTGGCTTTTTCTTTTTCGATTACTCCCGATCTGTGGAATGTGGAATAGAGTACTGTATGTTTCCCGGGAGTACATACATAAATGGAATTTGTACGATATAAAATTAATTTAACATAGTTACTGTGATAGATTTAATCTTTAAAAGAAAAGCGTATCCTTTTCTGGCCCGATTTTGTGTAACCTCAATTTATAATTTCACTAATTTGAAATAATCTATCTCATTCAAATTTCACATTGAGCTTTTGATATATGTGTCCCGTTACTAATCCAAGGAAAGAGGATATTAAAAAAATAAAGATCAAACAAGGATCGCTTTTTTATTAGCGAGGGAATGCAAATTTATTTTATAAGGGTTTTTCCTTGAAAGAACAAACTTTTTAAATTTATATATATATAAATATATATAATATAGTGAATTTGATGGAATATTATATTTTTTTATACCGGAACTTGTACTCATCTTTATCATACTTCTTTTGTTTTCCAAGAAGATTAGATCATTAAAAAAATGAGTTTAGAACTTAACTCCTTCCTTTTTTTTAATTTAGCTTCTATTGTTTGGTGGGGTTTGTTTAGTTAGAACCAATGGTAAGTGGAAAGGCGGTTAGATAATACTTCATCAGATGATTGTACAAAGAGGACGGTAGGTTATAGAAAAGAAAGAATGGAAAAGAATGATAAATAAATAAAGGAATTATTGATTGGATTAGGAATAAAATTTTGAGTTCGGTATGGATAAAAGATCTTCCTATGTTATACTATTCAATTCTTGACGATGAGTCAATTTGATAGCTCAGATATTGTTATTCATGATATTGATCCGATTCGATATCATCGAGATGTAATTCATCCCATTGAATTTACAGGCGAAAGATTTATTATCTCTATGGGATTAACTCCCGAGTTATTTCGAATTAAAGAAAAATTAAACAAATGAGATTATGGAAGTAAATATTCTTGCATTTATTGCTACTGCACTGTTTATTCTAGTTCCTACCGCTTTTTTACTTATAATATACGTAAAAACAGTCAGCCAAGGTGATTAATTTGAATTAAACTTGACTTTTTAGTTCTTATCCATAATTGAAAGAAAAGGATTCAAATTTCGCGTCTTAAATGAAATGGGCAGACTAGAATCATCCGTATTCTATGAGATACGATAGTATGGTAGAAAGAAATATCTGAATCTTTCTACCATACTATCTAGTATTGTGTATAAAGTTGTATTGTAATACAGGTTAATTTAATATAGATCAATCTACAATAGTATCGTCATATTCCTTTCCTATATATAGGGAAATCAATTACATATATATATATAGAATATACATAGTGATAATGTATATAATGTCCCAATTCTATTTCTTTGCTTTATCTATTTGTATTTAATTTATGTTGATTTCAATTAATTTTAAATAATCGAAAGCGATTATAATTCCTAGATTTCTTATTATTTTCAATATGAATCCCGATCAAAAGAATCAATGACTTCTATAATGGGTATAATAAAATAATCTTTTTGTTATACCCATTATAGAAGTCATTGATTGAGCAGTTGACAAATGATCCACGGGAACTTCTTCGGAGTCGATTTTTAACGTTTGAACCATGATATGAAATGGGTTCAATAAAACAAGCACAACAAAAATAAAAATTCTAAAATAATAAAACTAAAACAAACGGTAAGTGCACATGACTCGCCCAAGACAATATTTTATTATGTGCATTATCTCGTTGGACAACTACAATGTCTATGTTGTTTCCCATAGAAAATGTGTATCCACGTAATGTAATAACAGAATGGTTTTCTCTTTGATCTTTGAACAGTAAAGAGGTAAACAAAATAAAAAGTAAAAAAGGTTCCGTTCTTCCTCATGGTCCATATCCAACTTTGGTAAGAGTCAGTTCATCGAAATAGAAAATTTATGAAGAATTCAGCTGTAATAAATTTCCTACCTTTTGTATTCCTTTTACGTTTTTTTACTTTCGAAATACGAACATGGAAATAATTGAAATATTTCTTTGATTGAAAGAGTATTCTTCATATTTATTA